ACGTTGTTAGGATTTCATAGAGACCCTTATGGCCTTGTCCTGTAAATGGTCCTTTATGAGCCTCCAAAATATCTTTAAGTCCATGACCAATACCCCAGTTGGTCCTATACATATGACCCGCGATCAGGAAAAGAATAGCAATAGCTAAATGATGGTGCGCAATATCGCTCAACCATAGGCCACCAGTTATTGGGTCTAGTCCTCCGCGAAAAGTAAGAAATTCTGCGTATTTGGACCAATTCAAGGTGAAAAAGGGGGTTGCTCCTTCGGCAAAACTAGGATAAAGTTGAGCCAAAAGGTCGCGATTCAAGATAAATTCATGAGGAAGTGGTATCTCTTTAGGATCAACCCCAGCGTCGAGAAATTGGTTAATCGGTAAAGATACATGGATTTGGTGTCCCGCCCAAGAAAGAGATCCAAGTCCTAATAATCCCGCTAAGTGGTGATTCAACATGGATTCTACATCTTGGAACCAGGCCAATTTTGGAGCGGCTTTGTGATAATGGAACCAACCAGCAAAAAGCATTAACGCTGCAAAAATCAATGCACCGATTGCGGTACAATAGAGTTGTAACTCACTAGTTATTCCAGATGCTCGCCAAATCTGAAAAAACCCGGAGGTTATTTGGATTCCTCGGAAACCCCCACCTACATCACCATTCAAAATTTCTTGCCCTACTATTGGCCAAACTACCTGAGCACTGGGTCCAATGTGAGTAGGATCGCTTAGCCATGCTTCATAATTGGAAAAACGTGCACCATGGAAGTACATGCCGCTCAACCAAAGAAAGATAATGGAGAGTTGACCGAAATGAGCACTAAAGATTTTTCGAGAGATCTCTTCCAAATCATCGGTCTGACTATCGAAATCGTGAGCATCAGCATGTAGGTTCCAGATCCAAGTGGTAGTATCAGGGCCCTTAGCTATTGTTTTTGAGAAATGCCCGGGTCTGGCCCATGCCTCAAAAGATGTTTTTACAGGATCCCTATCCACAACAATTTTAACTTCTGGTTCCGGCGAACGAATAATCATTAAGTCCTCCTCTTTCCGGACAAGACATACAAAGAGACCCGCCAACTGTCTTTTTAGTGAATCTTTGAAAGATAGGTATTCTAATTAGTCCTTTTCTTTACTATCTACCGTCCTTCTATTTTTTGTTTTTTAGTTATTCACTGGAACAATTATATATTGAAGTCAATCCGAGGCAAGTGTTCGGATCTATTATGACATAAGGATTAGGTGCCTAACGGACATGGGTTATCCTGGGAAATTTTTCCCGATGTAAAAAAATATTTTTTTTTACGTTTTGCTAGTGTATTTTTTTGAGGATCTAAACCCCTATCTACATCTACTTTACCTTGAGTGATTATTAATAAGACCGTCCTCATATATTAGGTAGGAATATTTGGATTTCTTCTTTTTATTTGCTTTATTACTTCTGTTCTAGAGCCTATCCCTATTGTTTATCTTTATGAAATATGATATAAAACGAAGATAGAAGAAAGGGATATAATGAAATTATTGATTTGATCTTCTTACCGAAATTATTGGATTAATGGATCAACAACCAAACTTCCCCTTTTCATATAAAGAGGGGTGGTCTTATTCAAATTCAAAGCGCTTCGTAATCTTCAACCAGTTCTGTGCTTCAATATAATTTCCCGGAGTAAGCGCTATAGCTTGTTTCCAATACTCAGCAGCTTGATCAAACCAAGCTTCCGCTATTTCCGAATCACCCTGTAGAATGGCCTGTTCTCCTCGGTCGGAATAGGCAGTTCCTTCCCCTAGAACCGTACTTGAGAGTTTCCTACCTCATACGGCTCAGAAATTGCTATCTTAATTTCCTTTATCTTAACTGAAGCAAAAGAAGTTAATTACCTAAGTTTCAAACCCTAATTTTGATCCATAATCAGTTTGATCTTTTCTCCCACCTTCAGAAGAATGAAGCATAGATAGACCTATATCCTTCGTTCGAATTTTCTGAAAGGTAACTATCTCGGTTTCGTTTCTTTCATATTTCATATATGAAATTTCTATAGAATCCTTGAAAAAGACTTTTTCCCATAAGAAAGAAAAAAGAACTTACTATCTTTGGGATCTGATACTACACCGCTGCTTAATCCTTTAGTGGATCGGCTCTATTACATAAGCGGATTCCTACATTTATTTTGCCCCATATCATGATATAATTAAGCAGTTTTTTTAGTTGTATCGACTCAGTCGCTCACTAATTGATCTTTACGGTGCTTTCTCTATCAATTTGAGACTTTATCCATAGAGTAGTGGTATAGGCTCTACTTTCTTCCTATTTTGATTCTTGTGAAGTGTCTTTCCTTCCTACAGCTGATAGGGCAAAATCGTTGTTTTGACGATCCCTATGTAGAAAGCCCTTTTTCTAGTCTTTTTTTTCTTCTTTCTATAGTGGAGATAGTCGCACGTAATGACAGATCACGGCCATATTATTAAAAGCTTGTGGTAAGAAGGGGTTTCGTTCTAGCGCCCGGAAATAATATTCCAAAGCCTTTGTATGCTCTCCATTGCTTGTGTGTATAAGGCCTATGTTATATAGTATATAACTTCGATCATAGGGATCAATTTCTAGTCGCGTAGCTTCATAATAATTCTGCAAAGCTTCTGCATAATTTCCTTCGGATTGAGCCAACATCCGTTACGGTCGTTCATTCTATTCAAAAAATCTCCGTTCCAAAACCGTACATGAGGTTTTCATCTCATACGGCTCCTCCCTTCTGTACATAGTACTAAGCGAAAAATCCATAGAATGAAAATCGAATTAGTCCCATCTCGTTATAGAGTTATGAACCGAAAGGGGCTGGTATTTTTCCAAGAAATCTCTAGCCAACCTTCCCCAAGAGGTTCTTCTTAACACCAATGAATTTTATTAATGCTAGAGGAAAACGATAGCTCCAAGAATTTCTTTGTTCTCAACGCTTCCTATTTATAGGAATTAGACACTTCAACGACCTTTGATGGTTATAAGGGTATCCAAAGTACAAACCTGATGGTTGTTTGTTATCCCAACCATTCCTCCTAAACCTGATACCGATCAGGAAAGGGTTAATTTCTAACAAAGTTTTTCCCTTGTTGATTCCTATTTCGAGGTGTAGTGCTTTTCTCCCCTATGCTGCCTATTGGTACTAGTAGAGTAGGTGTAATACAGAACCTATCCTGTAGGTGTAACCTTTCGCTCAATACTCAAATCTACAATTGAAGCATCTGAGGCCGCATCAATCGAGGATACACGACAGAAGGAATTGTTAGTTCACCTCACCTTCTCCAAGCGTGGGTTTCCTTTACTAATTTTGTTTTTTCTATGCGAACCCCCCCTCTTTCTCGTAAGACTGAGATGTAAGTAGGGTGGCTAAAAAAAAAAAAAAAAAAAGAGTCAAATCGCACCATCTCTATAATAAGTAAATGCCCTTTTTTCTCCTGAGGTTGTCGGAATTATTTGCAATAAAATATTGGCCACAATCGAGGAGGTCTTATCAATGAAATTTCCATTTATACGGGATCTAGGCATAATTCCCAATCCATTCTATATAGAATTCTGTTCATTCTATCACAAAATAACATAAAAACAAAACATTCGATTCTTCGAAATCGATCCATATGCTATAACTGGATAAGAGAGGTATGGATTTTTTGCTCAGCTCAAATTGTTTCCTTTTCTTTCCATTTAGGCAAGAAGAGATTTTACTAAGATTGGATTTCATTCCCCTTTCCTATTTCTCAACAACAACTTCTCTCATTAGCTATTTCGCGTTTTCAAAGTCATTAATTATCTCATACCCTTTTTATATTTAAAGTGCATGGCGTCACGTACCCTATACAAATCGAATTATAGGATTCCTTTATTTTCTTATAGAATAAGAAGAATCCATTCTCTTTTTCTTTGGATTTTCCCCAAAGACCCATTTTTGAGGAAGCAGAATTGCTAGTGAAAAAAATCCTGGATCCTCCCTCTTCGATGAAAAAGAATTTTTCCGCCAACCAATAAAGCCACGGAATCCCCAAGCGGTTGTGGCTGTACCTGTGGTGCAGGAATAGAAAAACTCGCTATTCACTCAGTTTATTTTTCATAATAAGATTATATTATGTAGGAAAGATGGCCGAGCGGTTCAAGGCGTAGCATTGGAACTGCTATGTAGACTTTTGTTTACCGAGGGTTCGAATCCCTCTCTTTCCGTTTCTCTTAATTCATCAACCTTACCAATCACAATGTATCAAATCAAATAACAATTTATTTCAGCAATAATACCTTTATTTAATAAAAATTCTATATACCAAATTACTGCGGTATGCAAAATACATATAGAGGGAATACAAAAAAAGAAAAAAAGGATCCTAGGGTTAATCTTTTTTTGCTAGGTGAATGGGAAAATACGAATTAAGAGCCTTAGGTCGATTTAGTTCGGGGAAAGGGGAGGGGTAAAAAATTCTATGAACCTTTCCTTTTTTCATTAAGCTCAAGTCTGACGAGAGTAATATTCTACAACTAACAACTCATTTATTTTGAGACCGACCCACTTCCTATCGAGGATTTTTTGTACTAGTCCTTTATATTGCAATGTGTCAACCGTCAAATGCTTTGGCAATTTGCCCGGATCGGATGAAGCAATAGAATTTTGAACCAGACGTTTTGATCTTTGGTTATCCTTCGTAGTAATAATATCTCGGGGTTTGCAACGAAAACTTGGTATATCAACTATACGACCATTAACTAAAATATGTCTATGGTTAACTAATTGGCGGGCCCCAGGAATGGTTGAAGCCATGCCCAATCGAAAAACAATATTATCCAAACGCATTTCAAGTAATTGTAGTAAAACCTGACCTGTTGACTTTTTTGCTTTTCCAGCGATATGTACATATCTAAGTAATTGTCGTTCTGTCAGACCATAATGAAAACGCAATTTCTGTTTTTCTTGAAGACGAATACGGTATTGCTCTTTTTTCCCAGAATGGAATTTCTTTTTCAGATTACTTCCGGATTTAGGTGTTTTTCTAGTAAGTCCTGGTAAAGCTCCCAGACGGCGTATTTTTTTTAAACGAGGTCCTCGATAACGGGACATTAAAACTCCTTTTTTATTTTATTGAAATTATATTTTACACAATAAATTTCATTGTATTTACATTACGGAATACATCGAAATTAAAACTGAATTAAACTAAAGGATAAATAGCGTAAAATCTACTAAAGTACCAAAAAAAAAAATGGGATTTCATCAACATCTGGATTTTTTGTATATATATTATTTATTTTCATGTTTTGTATCTAGCAAAATTAGAAGGTAGAATGACATAATAAACCCTGAACTCCTCCTTTTATTCGGAGAACAAGAGCGATTCTTGTTCATGGAACATCGATAGAGAAAAAAGCCGACTATCGGATTTGAACCGATGACCCTCGCATTACAAATGCGATGCTCTAACCTCTGAGCTAAGTGGGCTTACATAACAAAAATAGTGTAACAAATAGAAATCTATATAGGAAATCCGTAAAACGTCAGATCTTAGTTATTAATGTTAGTTATTAACTAGTTCGAAATTTGAAATTCTACTTAGAATTAGAAAAAAAAAAAAATACTAGAATTTAATAAAGATAAAGTTAGCTTGATATGCTTAACTAAAAAATCTTCTTAAATAGGATTATAGAATTTATTGGACTTTCTTTTTATTTCTCTAATTCGCAAATAGATTTTTCTAATAGAATCTATTCCTATTTCTATATTGAATTTGATTTAAGATATTTTCAATTTGATATGGCTCGGAGGAATAATCTAATACAAAGAATAATATATATGAATAATAAATATATAATAAAGAAAAAATGTGAATCTCTTGGCATTTTTATTCGATCATTATATACATTTTTTGAGATATTTTTTTTTTTTTTTAATAATTTTAGCATTACTATTTCACTAAAGAGAACATAGAATCATACCAAATGCAATTTCTAATTCTGATTAGAAAAAAAAGAGCGAATATCAAGCGTTATAGTATGATTTTGAATACTCTAAAAAAGTAATGCGGGGGGGGGTGGGGAGAGAAAAACTTTTGGATATATTGATTCCAATTGAATTGCAAATATATCGACGATAGAATGAATTCAATTCTGAATTGCAATAAGCGGGGGTTTCTCAAATAGAGAGGAGCTGCTAGACTACATTGAATAATGAGTTCAGTGGTTCAAAGAGATGGATAAAATTACACAAGGAATCCAGGTTTCAAAGAAAAAAGGGGATATGGCGAAATCGGTAGACGCTACGGACTTAATTGTATTGAGCCTTGGTATGGAAACCTGCTAAGTGGTAACTTCCAAATTCAGAGAAACCCTGGAATTAAAAATGGGCAATCCTGAGCCAAATCCCTTTTTTGAAAAACAAGTGGTCCTCAAACTAGAACCCAAAGGAAAAGGATAGGTGCAGAGACTCAATGGAAGCTGTTCTAACGAATCGAGGTAATTACGTTGTGTTGGTAGTGTAACTCCCTCTAAATTCGAAAAAGAAGGGCTTATACATCTAATACACACGTATAGATACTGACATAGGAAACGATTAATCACAGAACCCGTATCATAATATAGGTTCTTTATTTATTTTTTAGAATGCAATTCGAAATAAATATGAAATAGAAAATTCTAAATTTTTTTAGAATTATTGTGAATCCATTCCAATTGAATATTGAGTAATAAAATTCTTCAATTCATTTCATTTTTTTGAGATCTTTTAAAAGCGGATTAATCGGACGAGAATAAAGAGAGAGTCCCATTCTACATGTCAATACTGACAACAATGAAATTTCTAGTAAAAGGAAAATCCGTCGACTTTATAGGTCGTGAGGGTTCAAGTCCCTCTATCCCCAAACCCTCTTTTATTCCCTAACCATAGTATTTATCCTATTTTTTTCAATGGATTTAAGATTCATTAGCTTTCTCATTCTTTCACAAAGGACTGCAAAGAGAACTCAATGGATCTTATGCTATTCATTAAATGGATTGCCTTTTTATTAGAGTATCGTCAAGAAATCCCCATTATTAATTCGATTTTATTTTTAAGTATTATTTTATTATATTAAGTAAGCCATCCACAATACATAGGACTACTCCCTATTTCCAAATTAGGAATGGAAAACTTTAATTGATTTTTTAATCTTTTTAATTGACATAGATGCAAATACTCTAGTAGGATGATGCACAAGAAAGGGTCAGGATAGCTCAGTTGGTAGAGCAGAGGACTGAAAATCCTCGTGTCACCAGTTCAATTCTGGTTCCTGGCACAGAAAAAAAAATCTACCGACGAGATATTGATACAAATATCTCGAGATGCATTGAGGTACATATTCTATAATAATCTAGATAGTATAGACATAAGTAGATAAATCTCTAAACACTACTTTTTCTTTTTAGAAAAGTGTCTGGTTCTTTTCTTTATGGTATAAAAGGAGGCGCGATTAGGTGCCCTTTTCATCATTTTTTTATTTCTTATTAATTTTGTAATTCACTATTCCGAAGAATATTTTTGGATTCTTGCTTATCTTACTTTCCTAGTTGTTCTAAGTAATGTACGCGGTACAAAGTTCGTAGTAGGAACTTCTTTGAGTCATTGTATTTTTCTGTTCATACAAAGGAAATTAATATTTGATTTTCCAAATTGAAAAATCAAAATGAAGCCCCTTTTTGATTAGTCTATCTGGACTTTTTTGTTAGTCTATCTGGACTTTTTTGTATAATAAGAATTAATTAGAATATAATAGGTATTTCATTTTCGTCTAGGAACAGAACATCAAAATATTCTTGACTTGAATAAAATCTGGAGTTGTGTTGTATAAGTGAGCATGAATTTATTATCATTCAATGAGCATCTTGTATTTCATAGAAATTGGGGGTTATATAGTCCTTACGCAAAGGCCAGCCTATCCAACTTTCAGGCATTAAGATACGTTTAAGGCGAGGGTGATTCTCATAAGAAATTCCCACCATATCATAAGATTCGCGTTCTTGAAAATCAGCACTTCTCCAAACCCAGAAGACAGAAGGGATTTTCGGATTATCCTTTTGGGCAAAGACTTTTATGCATACTTCTTCTGGGTTATCTATACCATACTGTATTCTCGTAAGATGATACACGCTAGCTAAAGATCCACCGGGTGCTACGTCATAAGCACATTGGGAACGTAAATAATTGTAACCATATACATATAAAATGACAGCAATGGAATCCCAATCCCTTGCTTTTATTTGTAAAGTCTCTATTCCTCGGTGATCAAAGCCCAAAGATCTATGAACCACATCATGTTTGACTAGCCAATTAGATAACCAACCCTGCTGCATTGTCTTGATCTCTCCCCCTTTGTATAAATATTTCCAATTTCAAATGCAAGTTTGAAAGATTGCACTGCTCTTTCTTTTTCTGCACAAAAGAACCCTTCCTAATTTAATTCACTAATTTGGAGGAAGGTACTGGACTTTTGGATTTGAAAAAAGTTTCAGAAGATATATCTAAAGTAGATGGTGATTGATAGAGCAATTCTTGCTCGTAAGTTCCGGTATGAGTACTGCGCCGAACATAAAGCTTGTGACTGGTAGTAAAACATCGATTTTTATTTTTACTTTGACATAGAGTTCGATCTTCAACTATTTCTCGCGATATCTTCTTACGAAGTTTTGTTAGGGCATCTATAACAGCCTCTGGTTTAGGCGGGCAACCCGGCAAATAGACATCCACAGGAATTAATTTATCAACTCCCCGAACAGTACTATAGGAATCCGTACTGAACATTCCCCCTGTAATAGTACAGGCTCCCATAGCAATGACGTATTTTGGTTCAGGCATTTGCTCATATAATCGCACTAAAGAGGGAGCCATTTTCATTGTTACCGTACCGGCTGTTAAAATGAGGTCCGCTTGCCTAGGACTGGATCTTGGTACCAATCCATAACGATCAAAGTCGAATCGTGAGCCTATTAATGAAGCAAATTCAATAAAACAACAACTGGTACCATATAGAAGGGGCCATAAACTAGAGAGTCTTGACCAATTCGAAAGATCATTTGGTGTAGTTGAAATAACGGAATTGGAACTTGTTTGATCAAGTAATGGAAACTCAATCAAACTCATAACTGTCTCAATGGAATCTTTTCCTTCTTTTTTTTTTTTGTCTGAATATTCAGTTAAGACCATTCCAAGGCTCCTTTTCGCCATGCATAAACTAAACCAAGAACTAGGATAAGCACGAAAATGAAAGCTTCGATAAAAACGGATACACCTAATACGTCGAAACTCATAGCCCAAGGGTAGAGAAAGACCGTTTCCACATCAAAAACAACAAAAACTAGCGCAAACATGTAATAGCGTATTCGGAATTGTAACCAAGCCCCCCCCATGGGTTCTATACCCGATTCATAACTTGAAAGCTTCTCTGGCCCTTCACTAAATGGGGCTAAAAGTCCTGAAATCCAAAATACCAAAATAGGAATGAGGCTTGCTATTATTAGAAATGTCCAAAAAATATCATATTCATGAAGCAGAAACATAAATGTACTCCCATTAATGTGGAATAGGCGGAACTTAATTAGTCAATTCAAGCTAGCATTGTCAATTTATCCAGAACTTTTCTTTTTTCTTCGGAGAAACCAAAATCCGTTTTGCTCAAACCAAAGAGCGCTTACTTTAGCTTTTGTTTCTTTTGTGCCATGTCTTCCTGTAAGGATTTATCCAAGGGAATCTCCACTACCTTTCTTTTGGATTTCCTTTCTATTTAGGTATGGTATAGACCTAATTCTTATACAAGGAAAACTCTTTCACTTCACTTTATCTCGCTTTGTCTAGAATCCTATAGAAAAAGGATTTACTGTATCCTTTAGTTAAGGAAAAATGCTATTAAATAAAAAAGAAAATACTTACTATGAATTAGATTAAGATTAAAACCTAATAAAAATTGGATGGCTAATGTATGCAGCCTAATGAGGAGTAATACTAAAAAAAACTCTATTTCAGAATTCTGAAACGGAATATCCAGTTTATTTATATATATATTTTCTATTTAAAGTGGGTCCATTTAGATAATGTATATCTAATGTATATGCAGTAATATACTTCAAACAAAATAGGAATTCACAAAATGGAGAAAATTGTTGCAGTCATTATAGGAAAGTCTAGGGACTTAGAGCATATCCTATTTGAAGGAAGATGGAATTCGAATCAGGTAAGGGATCCTTCCCTCTATTGATTTGATCGAAATTCTTTTTTCTTTTTCTGTCTCTATGATTTTTGAGAAATGAGCCTATGGTAATGCTTTTATCTCTATTCTATAGCGCAAGCGACCATCGAGTCTATAAACAAGTACTAAAAAAAAAAGACATATATATTAGGGCTATACGGATTCGAACCGTAGACCTTCTCGGTAAAACAGATCAAACGGTTTTTATCGAAATGATTCGAACTGTTTCAAAGACCCAACATGCATTTTTCTGCATTGGGCTCTTTCATCAACTGATGTAAAGATCAGTTAATCCGCCATTGTTTTTCTTTACGGAAGATAATAAGATGGCTCCCTATGCTCTGATTGATTGTTTGTATTATGGTCTACCTAGGAGCAATACCAAAGTGTTTCAAAGGAGGATTACCTTGACTTAGGTCTGCCTCCGGCCTAAATTAAATCAACTTAAGTGAAATGGAGTCTCTATCGTTCCGCTGCAAGAGTTGACTATGAGACTTCATACACCTTAAAGTTCATAGAACGAAAAGAAGTTTTTTGGAGGCCCTTATCCTCATTACGCCTAGCATTGAGTGGGCTGGATATTTACCTTATCAACTAGCAAATCAATAGGGGTTCTATTTGATTAGGCACCAGAATTAGCACCTGAATCGGACTGAACCGGCTGTTTGTCAGGCTACTGTTCTCCTATTCTCTCGAATCTATGAAGTAAGACATTGATTTTGCAATTATGTTCATTGCATAATAAGTTCCCTTGAAAAGCATTGGCGCACGTGTAAGCGAGTTGCTCTACCGAACTGAGCTATAGCCCTTAATTAAAGATATCTTAACATATGGATAATTTCTTGTCAAGATGAATATTCTCTAATGCCAGAGGATATCCCTTTGATCCGTTTACTATATAACATACCAATAACGGAGCAGTATTGCTTATAAAAAGGATTCGCTCTATAATCGATCGAAGTAATGTGGCTTTTTTTGTGGTGGTAATTTGCCTACTTAACTCAGTGGTTAGAGTACTGCTTTCATACGGCGGGAGTCATTGGTTCAAATCCAATAGTAGGTAGGTAGGTAGAAAAAGTTATTAGATAGCATTGGACTTACTTCGCGTCGCTATCTAATAACTTTTTCTACCCTTCTTTCCCTTGTCTTTGTATCAACGAAACTCGTGTATTGTCTTTAATTGGATGGGGGAATCCAATTAATAGCTTCGACTCGTATCCTAGCTCGTCTGAGAGCTAGTTTCGCTTCAACCAATTCTTTCGTACCTTCAGCTCTACTCAAGTTAGTTTCGGCTATTTCAAGCGCTTGTTGAGCTTCTTCTGGATCAATGTCACTACCCAGTTCTGCATCATTGCCTAAAATGATGATCTCGTTATTAACTATTCTCGCAAAACCACTCCACAGAACCGCCGTTAACCATTGGTCGTTGAGGAGGCGTATTCTCAAAGGACCCATATCTACAGCTGTGTTAATGGGGGCGTGGTTTGGTAATACGCCAATTTGGCCGCTATTAGTAGATAAAATGATTTCTTTCACTTCACAATCCCAAATAATTCGTTTAGGAGTCAGTACATAAAGATTTAATTTCATTTCTTCAATTTGCTCTCCTCTTCTAAGTTAATAGCTTTCGTGCTAGCTTCATCAATGTTTCCCACCAAATAAAAAGCCTGTTCGGGTAGTCCGTCTAATTCTCCGGAAAGGATTAGTTGAAATCCCCTAATTGTTTCCGCAAGACCAACATATTTTCCTGGGGAACCGGTAAAAACCTCTGCCACAAAAAACGGTTGTGATAAGAACCGTTCGATTTTTCGTGCTCTTGCTACAGTTAAACGATCTTCCTCCGATAATTCATCCAACCCAAGAATTGCGATAATGTCCTGAAGTTCCTTGTAACGTTGTAAAGTTTCCTTAACTCTTTGCGCAGTGTCATAATGTTCGTTGCCAACGATCCGAGGCTGTAACATAGTTGAGGTTGAGTCTAAAGGATCCACTGCGGGATAAATACCCTTGGAAGCTAATCCTCTGGAAAGTACGGTAGTAGCGTCCAAATGTGCAAATGTTGTGGCAGGAGCAGGGTCGGTCAAATCGTCCGCAGGTACATAAACCGCTTGGATCGAAGTTATAGAGCCCTTTTTGGTAGAAGCAATTCTTTCTTGCAAAGAACCCATTTCTGTACTAAGGGTAGGTTGATAACCCACTGCAGAGGGCATTCTCCCTAATAAGGCGGATACCTCTGATCCTGCTTGAACAAAACGAAAGATATTATCGATGAATAAAAGCACGTCTTGTTTATTAACATCTCGGAAATATTCCGCCATAGTTAGGGCGGTTAAGCCAACTCTCATACGGGCTCCCGGCGGTTCATTCATTTGGCCATACACTAGAGCTACCTTTGATTCCTCAATATTTTTTTCATTTATAACTCCAGATTCCTTCATTTCCATATAAAGATCATTTCCTTCACGAGTTCGTTCTCCCACTCCACCAAATACGGATACGCCTCCATGAGCTTTAGCAATGTTATTGATTAATTCCATGATGAGTACCGTTTTACCTACTCCTGCCCCCCCAAATAGTCCGATTTTTCCTCCACGTCGATAAGGAGCTAAAAGATCGACCACCTTAATACCTGTTTCAAAGATAGATAATTTCGTATCTAACTCGATAAAGGCAGGCGCAGATCTATGAATAGGGAATGTTGCACTAGTATCTACAGGACCCAAATTATCAATGGGCTCCCCAAGAACGTTAAAAATTCGTCCGAGAGTAGCTCCACCGACTGGAACACTGAGAGGAGTCCCCGTGTCAACCACTTCCATTCCTCTCATCAACCCGTCTGTAGCACTCATAGCTACAGCTCTAACTCGATTATTTCCTAATAATTGTTGTACCTCACAAGTCACATTAATTTGCTTATCAGCAGTGTCTCGACTCTTGACTATTAAAGCGTTATAAATATAAGGCAACTTGCCCGCCGGAAAAGTTATATCCAGCACGGGTCCAATAATTTGATCAATACGCCCTGCGCTTTTTTCTTCAATTGTAGAAACCCCGGGACGGGAAGTAGTAGGATTGGTTCTCATAATTATCACATAATATCAAAAAAAAGGAATTTGTCGAAATTTTTTTTCTTATTGAATAATGCCAAATCAAAAAAATCTCCAAAAATCCAAAAGCCAAAAGTAAATGAATTAGTTAATTCAATAAAAAAGAAAAAGAGACTAGCACTTGATTTCGTTGCCCAAGCGAATCTCATTCAATCGTCTACTCATGGAATGAGTCCGTTGAAAACTTCAATCAATCCTTTTTTCATATACATACATTTTGCCTTTTGTGAAGGGTCTGCGCCTACTCTACTTTCCTATCTAGGACTTCGATATACAAAATATATACTACTGTGAAGCGTAGATTGCTGTCAACAGAGAATTTTCTTAGTATTTACGTATTTAAATTCAAAATAAGAAAGGGGCCCATTAAGGACTTGCAAAATTGTAAAATAAGAATTAGGGATTGGTTGGGGTTGCGCTATATGTATCAAAGAGTATACAATAATGATGGATTTGGTAAATCAAATCCATGGTTTAATAACGAAACATGTTAACTTACCATAACAACAACTCAATTCCTATCGAATTCCTATAGGATAGAATGTACAATACACAGGGCGTACGCATTATATATGAATGAAACATATTCATTAACTTAAGCATACTCCCCTTTTATTTTTTTATTTAATGAGTTGATATTAATTGAATATCTTTTTTTTTGAGATTTTTCCAAAGGTTTCATCCATATCGAGTAGACCTTGTCGTTGTGAGAATTTTTAATTAAAGATTTGTAGGGAGGGACTTATGTCACCACAAACAGAAACTAAAGCGGGTGTTGGATTTCAAGCCGGTGTTAAAGATTATAAATTGACTTATTACACTCCAGAGTACGAAACTAAGGATACTGATATCTTGGCAGCATTCCGAGTAACTCCTCAGCCTGGGGTTCCCCCTGAAGAAGCAGGAGCTGCAGTAGCTGCGGAATCCTCTACTGGTACATGGACAACTGTTTGGACTGATGGACTTACCAGTCTTGATCGTTACAAAGGACGATGCTATCACATCGAGCCCGTTCCTGGGGAGGAAGGGCAATATATCTGTTATGTAGCTTACCCATTAGACCTATTTGAAGAGGGTTCTGTTACTAACATGTTTACTTCCATTGTGGGTAACGTATTTGGTTTCAAAGCCCTACGTGCTCTACGTTTGGAGGATCTACGAATTCCTCCTACTTATTCAAAAACTTTCCAAGGTCCTCCTCATGGTATCCAAGTTGAAAGGGATAAGTTGAACAAGTATGGTCGTCCTTTATTGGGATGTACTATTAAACCAAAATTGGGATTATCTGCAAAAAATTATGGTAGAGCGTGTTATGAATGTCTACGTGGTGGGCTTGATTTTACCAAAGATGATGAAAACGTAAACTCACAACCATTTATGCGCTGGAGAGACCGTTTTGTCTTTTGTGCCGAAGCAATTTACAAATCACAAGCCGAAACTGGTGAAATCAAGGGGCATTACTTGAATGCGACTGCGGGTACATGCGAAGAAATGATGAAGAGAGCTGTATTTGCGAGGGAATTAGGGGTTCCTATTGTAATGCATGACTACTTAACTGGAGGATTCACCGCAAATACTAGTTTGGCTCATTATTGCCGCGACAATGGGTTACTTCTTCACATTCACCGAGCAATGCATGCAGTTATTGATAGACAGAAAAATCATGGTATGCATTTCCGTGTATTAGCTAAAGCATTGCGTATGTCTGGGGGAGATCATATCCACTCCGGTACAGTAGTAGGTAAGTTAGAAGGGGAACGCGAAATAACTTTAGGTTTTGTTGATTTATTGCGCGATGATTTTATTGAAAAAGATCGTAGTCGCGGTATCTTTTTCACTCAGGATTGGGTATCCATGCCAGGTGTTATACCGGTGGCTTCCGGGGGTATTCATGTTTGGCATATGCCAGCTCTGACTGAAATCTTTGGAGACGATTCCGTATTACAATTTGGTGGAGGAACTTTAGGGCATCCTTGGGGGAATGCACCAGGTGCAGTAGCTAATCGAGTGGCTTTAGAAGCTTGTGTACAAGCTCGTAACGAAGGGCGTGATCTTGCTCGTGAAGGTAATGAAATTATCCGAGAAGCTTGCAAATGGAGTCCTGAACTAGCCGCAGCTTGCGAAGTATGGAAAGCGATCAAATTTGAGTTCGAGCCGGTAGATACTATCGATTAAGTAGATAAAACTAGATAGAAAGAGGGTAAAAAAAAAAAAAGAAGCGAACTAGAAAGAGAAAAAATAAGTTACGAAATGCAGTAATTCTTCTTTATTCTTCTAATTGATTGCAATGAAATTCGGCTCAATCTTTTTTTTTTCTAAAAAAAAAGATTGAGCCGATTTAAAATAGATCATGATACGATCATGAGACTTGACAAATCGAGATTCTTCTATTCTATATATCTAGAATATATAAAGATATAATACAATAAAAAAATAAAGATATAATACAATAAAAAAATCAAAATATAGTATTATCATACGATAATGGAATCAAATACGCAGTATTTACAGAAAAGAGTCTTCGTTTATTGGGAAAGAATCAATATACTTTTAATGTCGAATCGGGATTCACTAAGACAGAAATAAAGCATTGGGTCGAACTCTTCTTTGGTGTTAAGGTAGTAGCTGTGAATAGCCATCGACTACCCGGAAAGGGTAGAAGAATGGGACCTATTCTGGGACATACAATGCATTACAGACGTATGATCATTACCCTTCAACCAGGTTATTCTATTCCACTTTTTAAAGGGTATTCTGAAAGAGATATTTCTTTCATTTTCACAATCCCTTTCTTCTGAATCCAATTTAAAGTTCGATTAGAAGGATAGAAAGGCCATGAGAATAGGAAAAGAAAAATCAAATCTTTTAAATTTTAATTAGTTCTCTTTTTTTTGCAATTTTCTTATTATCATTTTTTTTTTTAATAATGCTTTATGATATATAATGCTTTATTTTATATAGAATAAAAAATACAATAGTCAATATTCCTTATAATAGATATACTTAATTATATCTTAAGAATCTTAAGATCTATTTCAAATAGATAGAAAAAGTAAATTTGAATTGAGACACTTATTCTATGACAGATTTAAACTTACCCTCTATTTTCGTGCCTTTAGTAGGCTTAGTATTTCCGGCAATTGCAATGTCTTCCTTATTTATTTATGTGCAGAAAAATAAGATTGTCTAGAACCGGCGGAGCCCCATTTTCTCAATGTATTTCCAGGATCATAATACGGATATTTTTAGTGTAAGTAATCTAATATGATAGGATATGTAGCTCTTTCTACACACAAATGAAAAACGTTTATGGATGCAAATATAGGCTACGAGCATAAATGCATGCATATGCGTAGCCAAATATAGCGAGTTTTTTTAATTTAAGTGGATCATTTTTTTTTTTTTTTTAATAGAAAGTCGATGTATCTAACCAACTATTTCACAGGAGTACTAGCTGTTGAAGGCGATTTCAGAATCAAAATAAAGTAAAGTCAAAATCATTTAGCTTATTCTCTCAATTTCAATTAACCATAGCTCGATTTTTTATATCTAATATGAATTGGCGATCAGAACACATATGGATAGAACTTCTAAAGGGTTCTCGAAAAAGAGGTAATTTTTTCTGGGCCTGTATTCTTTTTCTAGGTTCATTAGGATTCTTAGCGGTTGGGGCCTCCAGTTATCTTGGTAAGAATATTATATCTGTACTTCCATCTCAACAAATTCTTTTTTTTCCGCAGGGGGTTGTGATGTCTTTCTACGGAATCGCGGGCTTGTTCATTAGCTCCTATTTGTGGTGCACTATTTTGTGGAATGTAGGCAGTGGTTATGACCGATTCGATAGAAAAGAGGGAATAGTGTGCATTTTTCGTTGGGGATTTCCTGGAATAAAACGTCGTATCTTCCTTCGATTCCTTGTACGGGATATCCAATCAATTAGAATTCAGGTTAAAGAAGGTCTTTATCCTCGTCGTATACTTTATATGGAAATCCGGGGCCAGGGGGTCATTCCCTTGACTCGTACTGATGAGAAGTTTTTTACTCCACGAGAAATGGAACAAAAAGCTGCAGAATTGGCCTATTTCTTGCGCGTACCCATTGAAGTATTTTGAGTACCAATTGCCATTTTTTTGCAATTGTAAGGGGGTTTTCGAGTATTTATCTAGAGGAAGGAACAAACGAGGATAAGAGAAAATTGCTTCTAATTTATTTTGTCCAAGTAAGATACATGCCATAATATTCTTCCTTTTTCATATGAAAGGGCTTTTTTATTCTATATTCCACTCCATTTAGATCTAAGAAAGAACCTAATACAAATACAAAGAGATTTCACTAGTATATAAAAAAAGAAACGGATACAAACACAAGGTCTAAAACCTACCTTGTTATAGAATTTTTGCTTCAAAGAAAGGAAGTTTCATATAGAGTCGGCGAATGAGGTGGCTTCATTAACAACTCAATTTACGTTTACGGATCAAAAATGAAAAAAAAGAAAGCCTTGCCTTCTTTCCTATATCTTGTATTTATCGTACTTTTGCCCTGGGGAGTCTCTTTCTCTTTTACCAAATGCCTGGAACTTTGGATTAAGAATTGGTGGAATACCAGGCAACCCGAAACTCTCTTAACTGATATTCAAGAGAAAAGGATTCTAGAAGGATTCATAGAATTAGAAGAACTTTTTCTCTTGGACGAAATGATAAAAGAGAAACCAAAGACACATGTACAAAAACCTCCCATAGGAATACACAAGGAAATAATACAATTGGCCAAAATGGATAATGAGGATCATCTCCATATCATTTTGCATTTCTCGACAAATATAATCTGTTTGGCTATTCTAAGTGGTTCTTTTTTTCTGGGTAAAGAGGAACTTGTCATTTTGAATTCTTGGGTTCGGGAATTCTTCTATAACTTAAATGACTCAATAAAAGCTTTTTTTATTCTTTTAGTTACTGATTTTTTTGTTGGATTTCATTCCACCCGCGGTTGGGAACTACTGATTCGTTGGATCTACAACGATCTTGGATGGACTCCTGATGAGCTAATTTTCACTATTTTTGTTTGTAGTTTTCCTGTGATTCTAGACACGTGTTTGAAATTTTGGGTCTTTTTTTGTTTAAACCGTCTATCTCCTTCGCTTGTAGTCATTTATCATTCAATTAGTGAAGCATAAACTCACTTATTTTATTTGCTAATATTAATTATCTTTCTTTAGAAAGAAAGCCCTTAGAAAGAAAGTTTTTTCCTTATTAGCAAAATTCTTTCGATTTCTACCTGCTCAAGGTATTCATCATTCCAGTACAACTGTTGCAGTAGAATGACAACAGACTCGTGTATAGGGGACTAGATTAGCTTAGCTACCTATCTAAATTTATTGTAGAAATTCCGGGATCCGCGATTGGACATGGAAAATAGAAATACTTTTTCTTGGTTAAAGGAACAGATGGTTCGATCGATTTCTGTATCGATCATGATATACGTAATAACTCAGACATCCGTTTCAAATGCATATCCCATTTTTGCGCAGCAGGGTTATGAAAACCCGCGGGAAGCAACTGGACGAATTGTATGTGCCAATTGTCATTTAGCTAGTAAGCCCGTGGATATTGAAGTTCCCCAAGCTGTGCTTCCTGATACTGTATTTGAAGCAGTTCTTCGAATCCCTTATGATATGCAGCTGAAACAAGTTCTTGCTAATGGGAAAAAGGGAGGGTTAAATGTGGGTGCTGTTCTTATTTTGCCCGAGGGATTCGAATTAGCACCGGCCGACCGCATTTCTCCTGAGTTGAAAGAAAAGATAGGAAATCTCTCTTTTCAGAGTTATCGCCCCAATAAAAAAAATATTCTTGTGATAGGCCCTATTCCCGGTAAGAAATATAGTGAAATTGTCTTTCCCATTCTTTCCCCCGACCCCGCTACGAAAAAAGACGCTAATTTCTTAAAATATCCCATATATGTAGGGGGAAACCGAGGAAGGGGACAGATCTATCCTGATGGTAGCAAGAGTAATAATACAGTCTATAATGCTACGTCAACAGGTATAGTAAAAAAAATACTACGTAAAGAAAAGGGGGGATATGAAATATCCATAGTCGATGCGTCGGATGGTCACCAAGTGATTGATATTATACCTCCCGGGCCAGAACTTCTTGTTTCAGAGGGGGAATCAATCAAGCTGGATCAACCATTAACAAGCAATCCTAATGTGGGAGGGTTTGGTCAGGGGGATACAGAAATAGTGCTTCAGGATCCATTGCGTGTCCAAGGCCTTTTGTTCTTCTTCGCATCTGTTATTTTGGCACAAGTCTTTTTGGTTCTCAAAAAGAAACAGTTTGAAAAGGTTCAATTGTACGAAATGAATTTCTAGATCCCGAGATTTCTTACCATCAAGTTGGTAAAAAACCTCAATTTAAGGAATTCCTTATTTCTATCTCATGCAAAAAAAGAGAATCCAAAGCAGAGGCGAGAATAAGAAATAAAAGGAACTAGTTTTTTTAGGAGGAATTGCGGGTCTTCTTAATCCTCTATTGGGCACAAGAAAAAGGCAAAAAGCCTTTTTCTTGTGCCGGTTTTTCTTGTATCGAAATAAGAATTATTTTTCTTCTTATTTGTTTTGTCAAAGATTACTATTTATTCTTTATTCGGGTCTGTCT